TTGAATCGGAAATATCGACGGATTCTTGCGGAGTCCAAAGAAATATCAAATAAAAAAAAAATCTACTGTTCGAATTTCATATCTATCGAATTTGCAATTTTAATATCAGAATAGTGGATATAGTCATGATTCAATGGGTTAGGTCCACTTACTTTTTATTTTGTTGATTTCAACTCTTTACAATAGATTAGATTGGAATAATGGAAAAGAAAAATATTTGGTGATCGAAGAGACGACTTCACATTACTCATTATAATAAACAAGCGTTCAACTTTCTTAAACAAGCCTTCAACTTTCTTTTAGCAACTTTCTTTTCGAAGTAGAATTACTATTCTAATTACTATATTCTAACTCATTCTAAGGATAACGTATTATCATTAAATTCGAAAGTTTAGAATTACATTATTATCCAGTTGGTTACTTTTTTTATTACAAATCAACACAATTTTTATTCCCCGTTTCAATATGAATATTACCACTTTACTTTAGTTATGAAAAAGGCCAAAAAGCCCCTTATCGGATTTGAACCGATGACTTACGCCTTACCATGGCGTTACTCTACCACTGAGTTAAAAGGGCAATTGGATTCAATTATTGAAGGAGTCACTAGGCGGATAAGATAGATCTATATCTATCTATATATATATTATATATATAAGTATATGCAGTAGACTCATAGCGGTGAGTGTCACCTAGGGGAACGAGAATTTTGATTTACTTAATAAGTATCGGTTAACCCGGGTTTATTGATATTGGATTTGATAAATATCAATGAAATGAAGTGTTTCAAGACCGACCCTAATGGAATTGACTTGAATTGATCTGACCCCATCAGAACGGAACGAAATTTATTTGATTGATACATGGACCTACCAATTCGACATAGATCCACGAGATTTCACATGTGGTAAAGAGATTCTGTTTGTTCCCCGAACCTAAATTTTAGAAAAAAAAAAAAAAAAAAAAACAATTTTGATAACTTGTTAATCTTAATCCCCGTTCCCAGATTTTCGGATTTCTCATTTGTTAATTTCCCAGCTTAGGGCGATATAGGAATAGTCCTATCTCATCTTACCAAGGAGTGGATAAATGAATGAAAGTTAAGTGGAAGAAATGAAGAAAAAATCTTCTTTTATGTCGGACCAATCACTTCCCAAAAGAGTCCTCTACTTTCGTCTTTCGTGCTATTTTTATTATTTTGTTTATAGCAATTTCTATAATAGATTTCGATTTTAGAATAGAATGGCGATTCGAATGAGCGATTGATGGACGAATCAAAAAATGCTATTGGTATGGGATCAGAAAAGGTGGAAAGATCCTTTAGAGTTAGTCATCCCATTCCATTATATTGACAATTTCAAAAAACTGTTCATACTAAGTATGATGGCAGTCGGGCAAGTATGCCCCCATCGTCTAGCGGTTCAGGACATCTCTCTTTCAAGGAGGCAGCGGGGATTCGACTTCCCCTGGGGGTAGGGTACTACGAAAGGAAGTTGATCGTGGATTATAAATAAGCCTAGACTTTATTCTTCCTGGGTCGATGCCCGAGCGGTTAATGGGGACGGACTGTAAATTCGTTGGCAATATGTCTACGCTGGTTCAAATCCAGCTCGGCCCAATAATTCGCTGATCCACCAGGAAATGATATAACCCCCTTTGTTTTCCAGAAATGCCAGATACGAAAGACTCAAGAATAAAAAGAGTCCAATTCTCCGATAGATCCCTACCGCTATTTATTTATTTTGTTTGCTCCATTTATTTGTTCCCATAAATTCCGATCTTGCTAATAATGATCTAGATTCATATCAGGATCATGAAATCGAAAGCATAAAGTCTAATGAACAGAATAAAGTAACGCAAAAAAAAGACTCTTTTTTTTTCATTGGGGACATTGAAAAACTAATTATCAATCGATTTGGCAATAACGAAAGGAATCCGTGCCGCTCTCACTAAAGTGTATACCCGTGTGTATATCAGTATCTCACTCACGTCGCTGTTCCAACACGTCGATTTATATCTAAATATAAATGAAATGGTTTGAATGAAATCATAAAAATAGGTATTTGGTACATTTTACCGCCCCGGGATTGTAGTTCAATTGGTCAGAGCACCGCCCTGTCAAGGCGGAAGCTGCGGGTTCGAGCCCCGTCAGTCCCGACGGATCCAAATCCAATATAAAAAACATCAATATATCTCGCCGTTTCTGTTAAACTGGGGCAAAATAAAATGGTAGAATTTCATGCCTACTGCTCTCCTTTTCTCTTTTTTCTTTTTCATTTCTCTTTCTCATCAACCAGTACCGATTGATGAGAAAGAGACATGTGCGAATTGCTACACTTATTGGTAGCATCATATTCAAGCTACCGTAGGGGGTCTGGTTTTTTTGACGGCCCCCATCTGTGTATGGAATGGAATCGAGTACCATATCGTTCCCGGGAGCGTATACACAACTGAATTTAAGATCGTTACTTTGATAGAATACTTTTAAGATTAAGATTCAAAGTATCTTCTTTTCTGGTTTCTAGTTTGGCTAACTTAAATAACTAGTTTTAATTTGAAAGAATTTATCTCATTCAAATTTCACGCCGAACTTTTGAGGGATACGTTCTAGTACTAATCCAAAGGAGGAGGGATGATATTCTTAATAAAATAAAGATCAAGCAAGGAGCCAACTCCTCCCGAAGAGGGAATGAATAATCCTTTTTTAAGCGTATTGCCAAAGAAGAACAAACTCTAAATAAAATAGTAAATTTTATGAAATATTCGATTCTTTTCTACTGGGACTCGTCTTTATCACACTTCTTTTTCGTTTTTTTTTAATGATATAATTTTCATTTTCTTGAAAAAAAAAAAAAAAAAAAAATGAAAAGGGTTTAGAACTTCCCTTTTTATTTTTCTATTTCGTTTCGATTGTTTGTTTGGTTTTTTTCTAAACCCTTTGTAAACAAGGAAAGTGTAAAGCGGTTAGGTGGTTGTACCAGTAAGCCGGTCGATTATAGAAAAGACAGACTGGAAAAGACTGGTAAATAAAAAAAGTATTAAAAAAGTATTAGTAGTAAAGTAAAGGAATTCTTTTGATTGAATCAGGAATCAAAGTTTGTATTTGGTGTGTGGATAAAAGAGCTGCCTATGTTATACTATTGAATTCTCGACGATGAATCGACTTGACAGTCAAATATTGTTATTCATGATATTGATCCCATTCGCTATCATCGAAATGTAATTCATCCCATTGAATTTACAAGCGAAAGGGTTATCATCTCTATGGGATTAAATCCCGAGTTATTGCGAAGTAAAAAAAAACCAAACGATGAGACTATGGAAGTAAATATTCTCGCATTTATTGCTACTACCCTGTTCGTTCTAGTTCCTACTGCGTTTTTGCTTATAATATACGTAAAAACGGTCAGTCAAAGTGATTAATTTGACCGAAACTTAACTTCTTAGTTCTTATCAAGGATTTAAGAAAAAAATTTAAATTTCATGCGGACTAGAATCAGCAGTAGCCTATGAGATTCGATAGTATGGTAGAAAGATTCATATATGAATCTTTCTACCATACTATCTATTTTTATTATTTTCATGTATAAAGATAGAAACTGAATAGAGATCAATCTACAATATGGATATGGATCCTTATACATGTTAATATATACATATTATCTCAATTCTATTTCTTTGCTTCGTCTATTTGTATTTTCTTTTTGTTCATTCCAATCAATCTGAAATAATCGAAAGGCTGCTCTTACGATTTTCAAATTTATTTATTTCTGATGATTTTCAATATGAATCTCGGTATCCATTAAAAAAAGAATCAAATCGATGAAAGAAAAACAAATTGGGGCATATATTACTAAAAGAAAATCAAGTTAATAAAAGAAAATGAAATAGGAAAGAAATAAAATAATCGTTTTTTAGCATTCCGAAGAAGTCGTTGATTGAGCGGTTGACAGATGATCCAAGGAGTTCTATTCTATAACTTCTTCCGATTTCAAAAAGGGGTACCCCGGCGATTTTCAACCCTGGAGCCATGATATGAAACGGTCAATAAAGCATAGCAGAAAGCAAATTTCTAAAATACTCAAATAATAAAACAGGTGGTAAGTGCGAAATATGTGACTTGACCAAGGCACAATCTTATTATTATTAACTATTCAAATTAAATCGTGAACCCCTTTCTTTTCTCTTTGAACAGGCCAATAAAAAAAAAAAGGGGGGTCCGGTTTTCCGCGTTCTTCCCCATTGTCCATAGAGAACTCTGGCAAGGGCCGGTTCAGAAAAACCAAATAGAAAATCTAGGAGGACTTCGGTTGGAATAAAATTCCTATGATCTGTATCCCCCTTCCTTTCAAAATCGAAATAGGGGCATTCGGTTTGATTTGGATTCTGAAAGAGCATTATTCATATATATTATGAATTGTATTCTATTCATAATAGAATCGAATACAATTACCTCGCCCGAATACAAGCCAATAGAATTCCGAAATGAAGATATTTTGATTAATTCAATTTCGAAATTCTAAATGGAATTAAATTACTGAATTTAATTATTATATTAATTATTAATTAATTAATATAATTTATAATTAAAAAGGCTTTGCAGAACGATCTATAAAAAAAGTGATACAGTTTGATTCCCAACTCAATTAGTAGTATCTCTAGAGTCCACTTCTTCCCCATACTACGAGCGAAAGGGAAAATGTAAAGACTACCATTAAAGCAGCCCAAGCGAGACTTACTATATCCATGTGAATTATGTCCCCTATCTCTATGAATATGAAGAATTTATTCCATTATTGTTTCCTAATAATAGTGGAATCACTGGCGCAGAGTCAAAAAGGGATTCTGACCCAACCCCAACGCCCTTGATGAAAGACTCCACTAAATATGAAACGCTCCAATAAATCCACTTAGAACAAGTTCGTATATGATTTCTAGTAGAATCCGGAAAATGAAACAAAATACACAGTCGCACTTTTCTTTGGAAGTATCAAAGGGAGTGTTACCTAATATGTAGTAATAATAAGAACTCCTCGTTTTTTTTGTTGCCCTTTATTATCATTAAGTAAAAGCCAATTATCCGTCCAATCGAATATTGATTGAATGCCCGTGCACTCAGAGACTCTTATGGGTCTGTATACTGTATACAAAGTATCTCCCGGCCCTTCCATAACGATTAATTCGATTCTCCCTCGGGCTTTTCAATCTAATTCAAGACCCGGTCAGTAGACCCTGCATTAGCAATTAGCAGTGGAAATAAATCGGTAACTCTTGATTTGATATGAAAGCGCTTCTACTACTATAATTAGAATCTTTCTGTGAATCCTAAATGCAAGGATTAACAGCACTTTAAGTTTAAGGAACAGAAAAAAGAACAGAAACCCCAGCTATTTCGAATCACGAAAGTGTCAAGAGTCGCGTACTTTGCTGGAAAGATTCGGCGAGTTAGACCAGCCAAGCAGAATAAGGGATTGCGAGTCTTATCGTTTGTTGATCAGGCGACACCCAGATTTGAACTGGGGAAAAAGGATTTGCAGTCCCCCGCCTTACCGCTCGGCCATGCCGCCAAAACGATACAAAATAGATGAAAAAATTCCCCCTTTGCTTGTTTTGTTTGGGGGGGTACTCAATGTCTTTTTTTGTGTACGTCTATCTGAAATCTCGTTTTTCTTAATTCCTTGCCTAAAAAAATCTGTCCTTTTTTTGGATCGGCTCCGGTTCTTCAATTGATTTTATAGTATCTCACACAACATCTTAATCCCTTTCTTTTCTCTTTCTTTTTTTCTATTGAAAAATGAAAAAAGAAATGTGCATTTTCAGTCACAAAAGCCAAAATTAAATTGGAACCATTAACTAGTGACTGTAAATTCGTGACCAACTCTTGGATTTCAATTTAAATTGTAAATTGTGTTTCCTAATGATAGAAGAAAATTAAAATTGATACCTACCTAATCAATATTGGTTTTTTCTATAAAAAAAGCCCTCTCCATTTCAATTATAACAGCAATTATGAGTATATGTAAACCCCAAACATAAATCGTTTCGCGGCTAGCTTATTCTTATTGGTTATCTTATCTGTGTCTGATACCTCTCTATAGGGAATTTGCCGAAAATTGTCGTACTGCAATTTAGATTGAAGAGAAAATCGAAATTTTGATAGAGCACGACATGTGCTGTCCCGAAGCGAACTATGCAATAAAGGGGGCGATGTATATATAGATAGCTATATCGGCACGGGTTTACTAAATACAAGCCGTCTTACGCACTTCAATCCTATTCTAAAAATTCTACTAAAAAAAGAAAAAGGGGGTTCTCCGCAAATCATTTTTTGAACAGTGGAATCCACGAAAAGGTTAAAGGTTAAGTGCTAAAAAATGAGCTTTACGCTGTTATATTGTGTCTGATTCTTATGTCTTTATCTTAGCGAATAGATCAAACCACGACGTTTATTTTTCTGGTATCCTAACGGATTGGAATATCATAATAATGGTATAAATTGAATTATTTTTTTGATTCTATACAAAACTCCGCAAGTCTAAGTGGAATTTATCGCTTCCTTTCCATTTGAATCTGTCTCTTAGAAATTCAAAATTTATTAAGTATAAAATCATCCTTTTTCCCCCGTTCATACGTATTTCATACATTCCATCTATATGGAGTTGGGTAAAATTTCATGCGATTCAGTAAACAGAATCTAAATTCCAGCATTCTGCATCGATTCATATGAATCGATGCAGAATGAGAAACGAATGGGATTTTTTGATAAATGGGAAATTCAAAATGCTCGGAGATGGAAATGCGGGAATGTCTACAATACCTGGGTTGAATCAGATCCAATTTGAAGGATTTTGTAGGTTCATTGATCAGGGCTTAACAGAAGAGCTTTATAAGTTTCCAAAAATTGAAGATACAGATCAAGAAATTGAATTTCAATTATTTGTGGAAACATATCAATTGGTAGAACCCTTGCTAAAAGAAAGAGATGCTGTATATGAATCATTCACGTATTCGTCTGAATTATATGTATCCGCAGGATTAATTTGGAAAAGCCGAGGGGACATGCAGGAACAAACTATTTTTATTGGAAACATTCCTCTAATGAATTCTTTGGGAACTTCTATAGTAAACGGAATATACAGAATTGTCATCAATCAAATATTGCAAAGTCCCGGTATCTATTATCGGTCAGAATTGGGCCATAACGGAATTTCGGTCTATACAGGTACCATAATATCTGATTGGGGGGGAAGATTAGAATTAGAGATTGATAGAAAAGCAAGGATATGGGCTCGTGTGAGTAGGAAACAGAAAGTATCTATTCTAGTTCTATCAGCAGCTATGGGTTCGAATCTACGAGAAATTCTAGAGAATATTTGCTACCCTGAAATTTTCTTGTCTTTCCTGACGAATAAGGAGAAAAAAAAAATTGGATCAAAAGAAAATGCCATTTTGGCGTTTTATCAACAATTTGCTTGTGTAGGCGGAGATCCGGTATTTTCG